GCTCCGTAACACGGACGGGTTTAGTCGCACACTAAAAAGAAAACCCATAAAATCCGTGGGCTGATTTAATGATTGATTGATATAGAGTCTTCTTGTTTGCACCCATAGGGAAAAATTATATTGCCAGAAATTGACAAAGTAATATTTTAATTTAGTCATCAGAAGAAATGTCCCCCTTGAAGCCAGAATCCATTTTCCTTGATACCTAACATAATGCAGAAAAGGATCCTTGAAGAACCAAAGGATAACCCAAGGGTTCTTAGTAAATACTTTTACAAAATGTTCTAACTTTAGGTAGAAATAAACTCGCGCAAGAAAGGCTCTGTAAGATGTTGATCCTAAATGAAAAGATTGGTTGCGGAGAAAAACGAAGATGGATTCGCATTCACACACATAGGAATTATATAAGAACAATAAAAATCTGTGATTTTTTTTTTTTGAAAAATGAGAAACAGATCTCTTTAGAGTAATAACACTATTACAATACTCATAAAGAAAGAATCGTAATAAATGCAAACAGGAGGTATCTTTTACCCAGTACCGAATAGTTTGAACCAAGATTTCCAGATGGACAGGGTGAGGTATCAATATATCTAACACAAAACTTAAACGTAAAAATTTGTCCTCTAAAAAAGGAAACGTTGAATGAATTGGTCGTAAATTTTGCGATTTTTTGAGTTCTTTTCCTTCTAGGGAAGATATTAATCGCATAGAAAATGGAATTTCCGCAATAGCTGCAAACCCCTCTGAGATCTGTTGAGAATAAAAATTTTTCTTGTGCCCAAGAAAGTCGTTTTTGTTAGAATCATTAACAGAAGGAATCAAAAAATTCTGTTGATACATTCGAATAACTAAACGTTTTACAACTAGGAAACTGTAGTTTGTGTCATAACCTTTATTTCGATTGGACAACAAAATGGGCCCGTTTAAAACAAAACCCGAATCGTGTACAAGTGCATAAATATATTCCTGAAAGATAAGGGGATATAAAAATTCGTCTTGCCAAGATCTATCTAGTTCTAAATATCCTTGGAATTCCTCCATTTAAAATAAGACCGGAAACGAAAAGAAAAGTCGAGGGTTTCTTGGGTTATAAAATGATACATAGTGCGATACAGTCAAAACAAGGTATTCTAGTACAAAAAATAGTTACCTCGGAAACAGGTAAACTCATCAACGGACTTTCTATCTTTTTTCCATCTAATTGGTTTCATTCCTATATAGGATAAGAAAATAAGATGGTTAGAAATCCTTTATTTTTTCAACTCAATCGCTCTTTTGATTTTGGAAAGGAAAAAGTATCCTTATCAATATACTGTTTCTTCTACACATTCATCTCCATTTTCTCTTCTAATGAAAAATGTCTAATAGTTAGGATTCACAAGAAAATCGGTAATTCACTCCTGGAAAAACCGTCCCGCATCAGTCACTAATTTATTTTTAACGTTTAATTAGGGCGGGTAATCGTTCCAATTAAGAACATAAGCTCGTTGCTTTTTCTTTCCTTACAATTAGAGCCATAAGGCTCGATCCGTGTATTCAATCGACCCAACTTTGAATTCATTTGGTTTCGTTCTAAAAATCTTTGTATCGATCTAATAAGAACAGAATTTTTTCATAATTCTCCATTGATACGACATGCTCTTTTTTCCATTCATTCCTTTCAGGATCAGTCGTGGTCTTACAAACTCTACCGATGGTGTGGACGAATCCCTTGCTTCATCCAAATGTGTAAAAGGCCCTAGCCGCACTTAAAAGCCGAGTACTCTACCATTGAGTTAGCAACCCAAAGAGAGTATAGAATATAGGTACAATCGAGATCAAAATAACGAAATTAGACAAGCCGACCAAAACGTTGAATTAGCAAAAAAGAAAAAAAGGATCAACTGACAAGAAATTTTCAAATAAAAAACTAGACTGTTTCTTAGAGATTTTCATCCACTATATTATAGATTACATATATATATTCGCTTTTTTCTCTATCTTTCTATCTCTATATTCTCAGATATTCTTTTTTTTTATCTATTTCCTTATAAGCAGTTTTGGATCACAACAAATTCAACGAATCTTTGAATAAAGTAAAAACCAAAACCTGTGTTTTGTATGTAGGACAACCAAATAGAAAAAAACAGATCCGTTTACACTTGAATTATATTTGTTCACTACACTCTTGTCAATATGTATGTTTAAAAAAAGAAGAAATATATAGAACGAAAATGAAAGAGAAGAAAAAAATAAATTGAACAAATAAAAAAGAACTTGTGTTGGATTGGCACTATCTAAATTAGCTAAATAAGGTAGATGATTAAAGTAGATGATTAGAAAAGAATGTAGATCTAAATACAAAAGAAGTAGAAAAATATCAATAATTATACGTCAAATAATTAAGGCTTTTTGCATATAGTTTCAATGAAAAGCACCCAATTGAAATGAATGTCAGAATTTTTTATTGCTAGCTCCAATTCCTACCGTTAGTTATTTGGTCAATCTAAAACTCGCTTGGTTTATTCACTTGATCCTTTTTTCTAGACGTCTTATATAAATATAAAAGTTTTTTTTATCAATCACAATCATTAAATAAAGGAGACAGAGCCTCCGGCGAGAACAATACAAAATAGGCCGGAATAGAGCAAAAGGAATGGTAATAAGAAAGAAAGGATTCTATCAAACTATATACGAATCGCTCAAGTTTCTTTCTTGTTGTATTTTTTTTTCTTATTTTATAATTATTTAATTAAGTGAATGTCGTTTCATTAGTCATTAGAGCGAAGTTCTTTAAAAACTTCTGCTTTCTTTAAAATATCATAAACAGTTCCGGTAGGTTGAGCGCCCCTTTCAAGAAAATATATAATAGCGGGAACATTTAAATAAGTTTGATTCTTTATCGGATCATAAAAACCAACTTTCCGAAGATCTCTTCCTTCTCGTCGGGACCGAACATCAATTGCAACAATTCGATAGACGGCTCATTGGGATAGATTATATGAACAATACCCCCCCTAGAAACGTATAAGAAGTTTTCTCCTCGTACGGCTCAAGAAAAATGATTTCTTTTTTTTTTTCAAGTTCTGGATAGAAAAAATTCTAATGACAAATAGATCCATAAAATCATGAAAGTAATTCGACTAAGAATTAAGCCCCGTTTGTTCTTATTCTTCTTTCCTAAAAAAACCACTTGCACTCATAACTCAAGTTGAATAACTCTCAAATAATTCAAAAGAAACATTTGGTTTCTATTTTTTGAGTGGTCTCTAACCCCCCTTATCTGGTTTATTTAATCTCTATTGGAATTCTTTATTCTTATTCGAACCCAGTTGTTGATAAAATTGAGAAAGAGAAGGGCCTTTCCTTGTTTCGGAATCTCTTTACTTTGAATCGTTAGGTTTATACATTACTTCGTTGATCTTTAATCCTTTCAAAATGGCAGCAACATGCCCTTTTTGTGATTGTTTATCAAAGAAAAGAATCATACAAATACTTGATTCTCTCACAATATATTTTGTTATCGAAAAGGTTTCTTAACTCCAACAAATTTCCCTTTTGGGTTGGAAATTTGGCGGGATTGGATCTTTTCGATTTAGTTGTCAAAAATATCCTTACGAAGTTGTTCGAATTTATTGATTCACACTAACCCTAGATTCTTGCTCTTAAGAAATGAATCAATACTTTCTACTCGAGCTCCATCATGTACTCGTTACTAGTTTAAATTAACTACAACACAATAAAAAAAAGTGTGGGTCCTAGTCTAACCGAACAGGGGATGTCGAGCCAAGAGCACCTTTTTATATAAAAAATGATGGATCTAAAAATCCACACTAGATCGTGTCCTTCAAGTCGCACGTTGCTTTCTACCACATCGTTTCAAACGAAGTTTTACCATAACATTCCTCAAATTTTGAACCGGTATGCAATTGATTCAATTATGGAATCATGAATAGTCATTGGTTTAGTCAGTACATACATAGAAATCTATACTTTAATTCTATCTATATTCTATACTCTATTTTAATATATATATATATATTAATAGAGTATATATATTCCTATATCCTATATATAGGATATTAATATATTCTTTGATTCTGTTAGATTATTTACTTAGATTATTTACATTAATAAAAAAAATTCTAGCTAATTTTGGTTTATATCGAACTATAAGATAAATTAATAATTAATAAATGGAAAAAAGATTCCTAATTCAACATCATTATTGGAAGTTTATTATTGATTGAGCTTTACATTTCCAAAAAAAGCCAAAAATGCATACAGCTTTTTTCTAGAACTCAACATTAATGATTTAAATAAAAACGATTGGTATATCGAAACGATAACTTGGAAAAACAAATCTGATTTTTTTCACAAAAATAGTAAACCCTTCTTACTGAGATCAAAGGTTATATAGATAAGATATGAATATTTCTTCATTTTATACGTTACGTGGGGTTCACTAAATTTTCCATTAAGGCGAATAGAATGTCTGAATCACCTTCCAGTACATAGAGTTTTACTTATTCATTTCATTCGTTATAAAATAAAGAACAAAACACGAAATACCTAAAAATGAAGTTCCAGATGTAATTTGAAACTTCATTTTTTTAGAATTCGATTCAAAATATAAGTTTGGTAGGTATGTAAATCAACACCTTTTATTGTTGATTAATTCTTATCTACCTCCGCCCAGTTCTCCAGAGGTATCAGGGGCCAGAACCCCCCACAAAAAGCGCCCTTTTTATTTACATACAATACACAATATAAACTGTCTAGGTACAAAACGAAACAGACCTAAATTCAATATTTGTTCTTCCGTGTTTCAACATAGTTAACATAAGAACTTTAATCCTATTGATTGAATTCAATCAATATCAACAATATCAATAAGTACTAAAATAGACTCTTGTTTTGTTTCGAATACATATACACAATACGGAGAATTTAAAATTTAGCTGCCTCATTTAAAGGATAGAGAATGTAGAAGTGCTTTCACATTTGAATTCTGAATGTATCTTTGAGAAGTCTCTTAATATTAACATAACTATTAGTATATTTTTGGTCGATTTAATTGTTGTAATTTAAATTTACAGAACCAATCTATTATCCTATCTTGCCTATATTAGATCACAATTAGATTCAGTTATATTTATGTGTGCTTTGAACCCACTTCTGTTTGTGAAAAATAGAAAATTCAGAAGCAAATCTTAAAAAAAAAATAATAAAGGTGAAAGAAGACAAAAATTCTCTATACTTATTATTACTAGAGTAAGACTAGACTTTATAATATATATTCCAATCCAAACAGTCCCTTAAATTTTAGGATAGAATCCAGATGCTCTGGGACGGAAGGATTCGAACCTCCGAATAGCGGGACCAAAACCCGTTGCCTTACCACTTGGCCACGCCCCACTTCGATTTCTATTCTACACTAATATTGTTATTGATTGTTCGTCAATTCCCGTCCAAATATCTATAGAATCCCGTCAATTGTTATTAGGATTTTCACCCGTGTAGGTAGAGAATGAAACTGAATTTCTTGATCATTACATATAATTTAATTAAGATAATGTATGAAAGTATGATTTTTTCTATTCTCTTTTTATTTGAGAATGGAAGAGTTTTTGATTGAGGAAGTTCAAAAAAAAGAAAGGATTTTTGATCTACTTTGCTTTCTTTATTTTTCGCTTATCTTATATCAATAACTCAAAAAAATGCAATAATCTTCAAAAAAAAAGATGTCTGCTATGTTTAATATCTTTAGTTTGATCTGTATTTGTCTTAATTCTGCCCTTTCTTCGAGTAGTTTTTTATTCGCCAAATTGCCCGAGGCCTACGCATTTTTGAGTCCAATCGTCGATTTTATGCCAGTCATACCTCTACTCTTTTTTCTACTAGCCTTTGTTTGGCAAGCTGCTGTAAGTTTTCGATGAAATTTCAAATATTGTCCTAGAAAAATGAATGGTTTATTCGAGAAAAAAGTCTAATAGGGTTTGGTTATACTAAAGAAATGAAATAAATGAAAAGATCAGATCTATCTTATAGTATTAACTCTCCAATTCCAATTTCAACTATAAAAAGTCTTGGGTAGGATAGCCTCGCAAACTTGGAATAACTTCCTTTCTCGTTCTAACAAAAATTTCCGTGAAAGACCGTGTGAGGTCTTCAACAAAAATTGTGGGTCGGAAAGCGGTTGTTTATATTTGAGAAAAGTTAGACTCCTAACACTTAACAAACAAATGCATTTTTTTCTTCTTTTTTTGATTTACAGAAACTACTAAAATTCTCGGTGTCAAAATAGAATATATGGGGGAATCTATTCTCTTTTTTACCCAAAAAGATCTTGGAGATTGTGTAATGCTTACTCTCAAACTCTTCGTTTACACAGTAGTGATATTCTTTGTTTCTCTATTTATTTTCGGATTTCTATCTAATGACCCAGGACGTAATCCTGGACGTGAAGACTAAAAGAGGAGTTTCCTTACTTTTTTGAGTGTCTTTTTATTTGATAAAAAAATTTGATAAACAAATAAAAAGAATTCGAGAAATTCGAAAGAAAGAGAAAAAAAGGCAAATCATCAACAGAACCGGAAAGAGAGGGATTCGAACCCTCGGTACGAATAACTCGTACAACGGATTAGCAATCCGACGCTTTCGTCCACTCAGCCATCTCTCCCTATTGAAAAAAGCCATTACTAATTACATTACAAAAAAGAATTACTAATTACTATAGTTAGATTACACAAAACGTGCCATTTTAAAAATCTTTTTTTCGGTTTTCAATTCAATATTTCAATATACAATCAATAATATAATATAATTATATAATATAATAACAATAATAAATATAAAATTTCAATTCGAAATTCTTTCAGATTCTAGACTCTTATAAATTCGAGAGAATAATTTATACATTCTATTATATTATACATTCGATTCTATAATAGAATAATGAACCTGAAATAGAAGTCAAATTATTAATTAGTTAAATTTTTTATTCAAATTCTATTTTAAAATAAAAATTTTTATCTCTTTTTAAATCTATTATTATTTGATTATATATTCTATATATTCTATTAGAATTCATTCTATTGTAATAGATACAAGAATTTACTACATTATATTATCTCTATATAAGCATAAACCGAATATAGATACTTGTAGATTTTCTTTTTATATAGATATAGAAAAAGTCCGATATGGTATATATAAACAGAATATAGAAAAAAAACAGAATATAGAAAAAATATGTATACAAACATATTATGCAAACATCTAGAATATAGAAATTCGAATATATAAATACATATCGAAATCAATATAAAAAGTAAAAGAAAAAAAAATTAATAAAAAAAAACAGAAAGACTTTTAGCGAAAGGCCTTTTATTCCCATGGCCTGGCCTGGTCAATACCTTGCCGGGCCTTTTTTGAATTCAACGGATCATCAAATTTTTCATTTTTTTTATAACTATATTAACACTATGATCAAGATAAATAGTATAAAAAAATAGT